TATTAATTTTAAAATTAATATATATTATATCTATATCTTTGATATATATTATATTTTGATCGATCTTCCAATCGAACCATAGGATCTAAAACGGATCACTCAAAATTGGCACATTCGTCATATAACTACCTAAAAATGTAAAAAGGCATTTTATTAATTAAATTGGGTTAAAGAGTTTATATAGTGATAATAATTTAGAAAAATAATGATTTAGAAGATTAAAAAACATATTTAAAACTTAATTAATTAGTTTAGTTTCAACGAACTCTTCTTTATAATATAACTCAATAATAAAAATAAATTTATTATTGAGTCAAGTCGATGGGGAACGTGAGAATCCCCATCCTGAAAATGATAAAACATACTAAAACGAAAGGTGAACCCTTGTGCTTGCATTTATCCTTTTTTTCAAACAAAAAAGTACCGTTAATTTTTCGAATTAAGTAGACAACAGAATTCTTATCTATATCAGAAACGAAAGAAAAAAGACGCCTTCTAAATTAAAACATTATGAAACTAATTTTTTTTATTTATTTATATATATTTTATATTTCTTATATTTTATTTATATATATTTATTATATATTTATTATATATTTATATATATTTATTATATATAAATTATTTTATATAAATTTATATTATTTTACTATTATGATGTTAATTATAATTCTTATAACTTATAAATCTTATAAAAAATTAGAAACAAAATTAGATTACTTTTCTAATTAGACCGATTCAGATTATTTATTGTATTGTTTGATTACTATTATTTATTTGTTACACAAAAAAAACCTTTAGAACTCCCGGTAGAAAGAGATTTCGCTAATGAAAAAGCTTTCAATGCTGCCCGATATCCCTTCCTTTTCCAAATATTTTTACGAATCCGTTTTTTTGAAATAGAGGTGCGTTTTTTTGGAACTGCCATTAAAAAATTATAATAGGTTCTTCGGTTGGATGTGAAAGACATCTATTGTTCAAAAAAAAATTCTTTACTGTTCTCTATCTATTTATTCTCTAAATTATACTCCCTTCATAAAAAAGGGGGTGTGTAAAAATCACATAAAATATTACTAACAACAATCCCCTATGCCAAAGAATAGAATTGATTGAAGTTGATAAAATAAAAAAATCCAATAAAAAAAAAAAAAAAGATTGTGCGTTTCGTTTTCTTTCTATTTTCGTCGTGTTACATTTATACATGTAATAAAATACATCAAAAGTTTAATAACCCAACCCCTCTCTCGCTTAATTTAAAAAACTTTAATAATTTTCTATTATATTAATTTTAATTAATTTAATTGGTCAAACTCGAAGAAAGAGTACACCCAACTTTAATTCTCAAATTAGAATGGGACTAGTAGTTAATCTGTTAAAGGATACAAAATACATAATTTTTTATTATATAAAGGCATTTTATTTGCCCTTTTTTTTTTTTTTACATAAAATAAAGTGTTGGATATCATAGCATTTACTACAAATAGCTTTTATTGTAATGGAAGACAATCAATTAGTTACAAAACAAACTGTTTAATGATTCTGAATAACCGAATTACAATTACAATAAATAGTTTTTATTGATCAAGTTATGCGCGATTCATACAAAATACTGTTTTTGGTGTAATTATTTATCCTCGCTCTATAAATATAAATAAATTATTGTAATACGTAATAATTAGAATGAAAATTTTATTTAAGTTTTATTTTATATATCTTATCTTAATTTTTTTTTTTTTATTAACTGACCCCTTATCAACAGAAAACAAAAGAAAACAAATAAGAACCGGTGAATCAGAAACAATTAATTAAGAAAATTTTTTTTTATGGAATATACATATAAATATTCATGGATTATACCTTTCATTCCACTTCCAGTTCCGATGTTAATTGGAGCAGGACTTCTACTTTTTCCAACGGCAACAAAAAATATTCGACGTATGTGGGCTTTTCCGAGTGTTTTATTGTTAAGTATAGTTATGATTTTTTCAGCCCATTTTTCTATTCAGCAAATAAATCACAATTCCGTCTATCAATATGTATGGTCTTGGACCATCAATAATGATTTTTCTTTAGAATTTGGCTGCTTGGTTGATCCACTTACTTCTATTATGTCAATATTAATCACTACTGTTGGAATGATGGTTCTTATTTATAGTGATAATTATATGTCTCATGATCAGGAATATTTGAGATTTTTTGCTTATATGAGTTTTTCCAATACTTCAATGTTGGGATTAGTTACTAGTTCTAATTTGATACAAATTTATATTTTTTGGGAATTGGTTGGAATGTGTTCTTATCTATTAATAGGTTTTTGGTTCACACGACCTAGTGCGGCGAATGCTTGTCAAAAAGCGTTTGTAACTAATCGTGTCGGGGATTTTGGTTTATTATTAGGAATTTTGGGTTTTTATTGGATAACGGGTAGTTTTGAATTTCGGGATTTGTTTGAGATATTTAATAGCTTGGTTTATAATAATGAGGTTAATTTTTTATTTGT